TTCTTTTTTCGCCCAATCAGAAATCCCCCAATTCTCAAAGGAGAATAGAAGAAATCATACTTTCCTATAATATCTTAATTGAATTATATGTAATGATCAATAAATTCAGTTGAATTCTAGATATACACATGTCAAAATCCTAGCACGAATCTATAATATATTCTATAAAGAATAAAGATTTTCTATAGATAGTTGGACTGGAATTGACGAACACTTAATATCAATATTATTCTTTATTAGTGTCCAATAAAAATAAAAATGGGGCGTAGCCAAGTGGTAAGGCAACGGGTTTTGGTCCCGCTATTCGGAGGTTCGAATCCTTCCGTCCCAGAGCATATCCATTGTATCCGAATGCAGCTTTTTTGTTCAACAAGGTTATGTTTCAAGGTCTAATATTGGATAGAATATGATTCTTATTTCTTTTCTGATTTGAAATGATTCTTTTCTGAATCATATCTCAGTTTTTCACAAACTGAACGAAATCGAGTTCAAATGACATGCAAATGTAACTGAATCCTTTTGTGATCCAGATAAGATGGGACATAGATCGCAGTTGCAGAAAGATTACTTAACCTTGGGTTAAACAAGAAAATACATATAAAACGAGGAAGTACTTAGCCTATAGGTATGTATTGTTATCCTATTTCAATGAATAGTCTTTCTATTTTTATTTTGTGAAAAATAATTTGCATCCCTAAAATATTTCAATTGAAATATTTTCGAATGATATTTATTTTTATTGTTCGACCTATTTAGCTTATTTGCTTTAAATCATTGACAATTCGATTCGAAAAGAAACAGAGATTTATCTTTCTTATGATAATCAAATGTAATCTTTACTGTAAAACTTGACTTAAATAATGATGTAGAAATAGGAAACTTTTTCAATTATCAAGATTTGTAATGATTCCTTATGGGTTGAATCTTTGGGAAGTTGGAAATAGGTCAGTCATCTTATTGACTCACTTGAAGAGTCAGAGTTAAACAGAATTTATTTATTCGTGTTATTTCTGTTAGTTATGTTATTTCTATATTTCTATTTCTGGATATTTCTGTTAGATATATATTTTTTTTTTAGATATAGAAAAATGTGCCATTCATACAAAAAAGACGGGGTCTTGCTAAGATTTCTTCAGAAAAATCTTTACTTTATTAGTAGATAAGAAAAAATAGAAATTAGTCTGTCTCTGTACCGACTGAACCAATGACTATTCATGATTCCATAATTGAATCAATTCCATACTGGTTCCAAATTAGAGGAATGTTATGGTAAAACTTCGTTTAAAACGATGTGGTAGAAAGCAACGTGCGACTTGAAGGACATGATCCGGTGTGGATTCTTATTCTTATATCCACCATTTTATATAGGAATGGAGGTGCTCTTGGCTCGACGTCGTTTGTTCTATTCTACTAGAACCCCTCTTTTTTTATTGGGTTGTAATGTAATGTAAATAGTTCATGATGGAGCTCGAGTAGAAAGTATTGATTAATTTCTCAGGGGCAACGATCTAGGGTTAATACCAATCAATAAATTGGAACAACTTCGTAAGTATATCTTCGATATAGAAATAGAAAGGATCTGATTCGAGCAAATTTTCAATTCAAAAAAATTTGTTGGAACGGCGAAAATTTTTTCGATCCACAGTGTATCGCGCGCGAATCAACCGTCGGTATGATTCAAAGAAATCACAAAAAGGGTATGTTGCTACCATTTTGAAAGGATTAAGAAGCACCGAAGTAATGTCTAAACCCAATGATTTAAAACAAAGATAAAGGATCCCAGAACAAGGAAACACCACTTTAATTGTCTCAATAACCCGATTAAAGAATCTAAATCGATTTTAAACGAGACGAAAGGGGGGTTAAAGACCACTCAATAAAAAAATATCTTAATGAAGATATTTGAGAATTATTCAACTTGAGTTATGAGTACAAATGATTTTTTATTTTTCAGGTAAATAAAAATGACTATGAGTTAAATTATGGGCTAATTTATTTTACGGATTCCTTTACTATTTATTCTAATTTTATCCATAGACAAAACTTCGAATCATTTTTTCTCGAGCCGTACGAGGAGAAAACTTCCTATACGGTTCTAGGGGGGGGGGGGTTTCATCTACATCTATCCCGATGAGCCGTCTATCGAATCGTTGCAATTGATGTTCGATCCCGAAGAGAAGGAAGAGATCTTCGGAAAGTGGGTTTTTATGATCCGATCAAGAATCAAACTTATTTAAATGTTCCCGCCATTCTCTATTTCCTTGAAAAAGGCGCTCAGCCTACAGGAACTGTTCAGGATATTTTTAAAAAGGCAGAGGTTTTTAAGGAACTTTGCCCTAATCAAACGAAATTCAATTAAATTAAGGAAATAAAAAAAAACTAAGGGTAGGATAGTGATTTCTATATAACTTTGGATATCTTTTCTATACTATGTTTTTTTTATTTCCTTTTTTTCTTGCTCTATTCGTATCTATTTATCATTGATTTTATAGAATCCCAT